AAACCGAAATGTATTTCTTTAGAGTCATAAAATGAAATAACTAAAAAATGAGTCATAAGCAACTACAAAAAAATGTGCTTTTTCATTACTGGATTGAAGTCAGAACTACATAGTTATAGTTTCAACAGTGCTATTTTTTAATTTGAATGTAAACTACGAAAAACCCATTCCCCTAGAAATCAAAACATTCTATTTTTTTTTTCATCTTTTTGATATCAATATTTTCATATTATTAGTAATATTAAGAATTACAAAACTTAATAGAAAATTATTCTATATTTTCTAGATCTATATATATATTTATATATCATATATATATATTTTCGATATTCGAATAAATCAAAATTTCAAATTTACTTATAATTATGATTATGAATTTATTTATACTAAATGTTTAGGAACGAAATGGACTAAATAAATATTGCACTTTAATTGATTCGTTCAATCTCGACGATTGACTAAAGAATTGGTTATTATGATTTCGAGTAAGCCGCTATGGTGAAATTGGTAGACACGCTGCTCTTAGGAAGCAGTGCTAGAGCATCTCGGTTCGAGTCCGAGTAGCGGCATGGCATCCTATCCTATATTTTAAAAATTTGAAAAGAATAAGTCCTATAATGAATTCAATTCCCTATTTCTATTCCTAGTATTCATACCTTTTTTATTTTCATTATAGATATTTATTTTCATTATATATATATGATATTTTCAACTTTAGAGCATATATTAAGTCATATATCATTTTCCGTCATATCAATTGTTATTTCAATTCATTTAATAACCTTATTAGTCAATGAAATCGTAGGATTATATGATTTGTCCAAAAAAGCCATGATAATAACTTTTTTCTGTGTAACGGGATTATTAATTACTCGTTGGTTTTTTTCGGGCCATTTACCATTTAGTGATTTATATGAATCTCTAATCTTTCTTTCATGGGGTTTTTCCATTTTTCATATGGTTCCGTGTTTTAAAAAGGAAAAAAACCTTTTAAGTACAATAATAGCACCAAGTGTTATTTTTACCCAAGGCTTTGCGACTTCGGGTCTTTTAACCAAAATGCATCAATCCGTAATATTAGTACCAGCTCTACAATCCCATTGGCTAATGATGCACGTAAGTATGATGATATTGGGCTATGCAGCCCTTTTATGTGGATCATTATTATCTGTGGCTATTTTAGTCATTACGTTTCAAGAAGTCATCCAAACTCTTCCTTTTACCAAGAATTTGGATTCTTTAAATAAATCAGTTGATTTTGTTGAAATCAAATACATGAATATGAATGAAAGAAACAATGTTTTACGAAAAACTTCTTTTTCTTCTTCTATAAATTATTACAGGTCTCAATTTATTCAACAATTGGATCGTTGGGGTTATCGTATTATTAGTCTTGGTTTTCTCTTTTTAACGATAGGTATTCTTTCGGGAGCGGTATGGGCTAACGAGGCATGGGGATCCTATTGGAATTGGGATCCAAAGGAAACTTGGGCCTTTATTACTTGGACCATATTCGCGATTTATTTACATACTAGAAAAAATAAAAAATTAGAAGGTGTAAATTCTTCACTAGTGGCCTCTATTGGATTTCTTATAATTTGGATATGTTATTTGGGGATCAATCTATTAGGAATAGGACTACATAGTTATGGTTCATTTACATCTAATTGAATTTAAATTAGTAAAGAACCTGAGAAATCAATTTATGGAAAGCATATAAATATATACTTTCCATAAATTGTCGAGAACCCTTTCAATCAAGTAATGTAATGATTCAAGGGGTTCTCACAAACAACAAACATATTCTATTCTAATTTCAAATTTTTTAAGCGAATCTAACGGAAAAATATTTTTTTTTTTTGCATTGGATAAAGCAAAGGTTTTTTTCTCTTTTTGATTCATTTATTCACGAAAATGATCTATTAAAAATTAGATAGAATAGCTTCAACCTTGTCAACCGAGAATGAGAAAATGAAATCCGGATAAATACCAATACCTATTACTGGTATAAGGATAGAAATCGAAATAAATAATTCTCTCGGCCCAGAATCAAAAAAATAAGAGTTTGGTGTATTGAAAAACTTGTATCCGTAGAACATCTGCCGTAAGATAGATAATAAATAAATAGGAGTTAATATCATTCCAATAGCTGTTACAAAAGTAATTAGGATTTTCATCATGAAAAGATATTTTTGACTGGTAATTATTCCCCAAAAAACGATCAATTCTGCAACAAAACCGCTCATGCCTGGCAATGCGAGAGAAGCCATTGATAAGATAGTGAAAATCGTGAATATTTTTGGCATTGGGATAGCCATTCCGCCCATTTCGTCAAGATAAAGAAGACGTAGTCTATCATAACTAGTTCCTGCCAAGAAAAAAAGCGCAGCGCCAATAAATCCATGAGATATTATTTGTAAAATGGCCCCGTTGAGCCCAGTATCACTTATAGAACCAATTCCTATAATTAGGAAACCCATATGAGATACCGAAGAATAAGCTATTCTTTTTTTTAAATTACGTTGACCAAAAGATGTTGAAGCGGCATAGATTATTTGAATAGAACCTAATATCATTAACCAGGGGCAAAATATGGAATGAGCATGGGAAAAAATTTCCATATTAATTCGAACCAACCCATATGCTCCCATTTTTAATAAGATTCCGGCTAAAAGCATACAAGTGCTGTAATGTGCCTCTCCGTGGGTATCTGGTAACCATGTATGTAAGGGTATAATCGGCAATTTGACAGCAAAAGCAAGAAGAAATGCCATATAGAATATTATTTCTAGCGCCGCGGGATACGATTGATTAGTTAATGTTTCAAAATTTAATGTTGGTTCATTAGAACCGTATAAACCGATACCCAGAATTCCCATTAATAAAAAAATAGAAGCTCCTGCCGTGTACAAAATAAACTTTGTAGCTGAATACAAACGTTTCTTTCCCCCCCACATGGATAAAAGTAGATAAACGGGAATTAATTCCAATTCCCACATGATGAAAAAAAGTAAAATGTCTCGAGAAGAAAATGGTCCGATTTGACCGCTATACATTGCTAACATCAGGAAATAGAATAATCGGTATTCTCGAGTAACCGGCTGAGCCGCTAAAGTGGCTAAAGTAGTTATAAATCCCGTCAGTAAAATAGGGCCTATAGAGAGTCCATCTATTCCCAATCTCCAGTAAAAATCAAAAAAATGGATCCATTTATAATTCTCCGTCAGTTGAATTAGTGGATCATCCAATTGGAAATGATAACAAAATGCATAGGTTGTTAGAAGGAGATCGATTAAGCATATACAAATGCTATACCACCTAATTACCTTATTTCCCCTATGAGGAAATAAGAAAATGAAGGAACCCGCGGCTATTGGGAAAACTACAACTATTGTTAACCAAGGAAAATTATTCGTGATAAAAATAAGATACACTTGGGCCAGAAAAGCTCGTGCTCCAAATAAAATAGAAAATATTTTTTTTCTATTTTATTTGGAGCACGGGTTTTTGCCAGTAAAAAAACGTATTCGTGTGGTGTTTTTTGAAACGTATCAATAAGATAGACCCATACTTCGAGTTGTTTCACTCCCTAAATAAACTCGAACACTTAAGAAATCCGTCGGACAAGCGGACTCACACCTCTTACAACCTACACAGTCCTCTGTTCTTGGGGCAGAAGCTATTTGCTTAGCTTTACATCCATCCCAAGGTATCATTTCTAATACATCTGTGGGACAGGCTCGGACACATTGAGTACATCCTATACATGTATCATAAATCTTTACTGAATGTGACATTGTAATTTTTGAACATCAAAAATGTAAATTATCGATCTAGTAAACTCGTCAATGAATCGTATATTTATATACCAGATGAATCAATGATTTGTCATAATATTGTTAATTGTTAATAAAAAAAAAAGACGTCTATAAAAATTTAGAAGAAAAATTTAGAAGAAGGAATAGAAGAGGACCAGGATACTTTGATTTCTTATGATTTAGGCAATGCAAACAAGATCATAAGTTGTGTAGAATACATACTAATTTGAATTGATAAATATTACATTGAAATTCTACTTTCTTTTTTTTTTATTATGATGATTAATTAATGCTATTTATTCAACAAATTCGATTGATTGATACGGGTGGATTTTCTATTACGAGCAATTGAGGAAACAATAGCCAGTCCGATAGCTGCTTCAGCGGCTGCAATAGCTATAACAAAAATTGAAAAAAGGTTTCCTTTTAATTGGCGATTATCAAAAAAATCAGAAAAAGTTACGAGATTTATATTAACTGCATTCAGTATAAGTTCAAGACACATAAGGGCTCTAACCATATTTCGGCTCGTGATCAACCCATAGATACCAATAGAAAATAAATAGGCACTCAAAACAAGTACATGTTCGAGCATCATTGACCAACTCCTTATTAATTTTGATTCATTTCAATAGGAACAACAGATTCAATTGACTAAAGAATATAACAAGTCTGGAACAAAAGAATATATCGGCAATAAAAAAAGGAGTTTCTACATAAAAACTCTTTCCCTTCACATAGAATTCGACAGAAATAAAAGTGAGAAAATAAAAAAAGAATCTTGATTTCTATTACAAGTTCTCTAAAGATTTCTTACTGACGAGCTACGACAATTGCACCTATCAAAGCAACTAAAAGAATTATTGAAATTAGTTCAAATGGAAGAAAAAAATCTGTTGATAAATGAATTCCAATTTGTTGACTAGTACTTATCAAATCTTGCTCCATAATCTGATTTGGTCTTGTCGTCCAAATAATTCCGTACCATGATGTATCTGGAATAATAGTTATTAGTGAAACAAAAATACTTGTACAAACTAGCAAAGTAATTCCATCCCCAACGGTCCAAAGATGAAAATCTTGGTAATATTCGGAACTATTCATGAACATCACAGCAAATATGATTAAAATGTTAATAGCTCCCACATAAATAAGTAGCTGTGATGCAGCTACAAAATGTGAATTTGATAAAATATATAATAAAGATATACAAACAAGAACCAGTCCCAACGAAAAAGCAGAAAAAATTGGGTTGGTAAGTAATACTACCCCCAGACTTCCTAATATAAGACCCGATCCCAGAAAGACTAAAAGAAAATCGTGTAGCGTTTCAGGCAAATCCATTATATGTAAAAAAAAAGACAAAGAAATCGAAATTTCATGACCTTATTGATATGACCAGGAAAAAAATTTGGATATACTTAAATTTTTCTTTGCATTGAAAAAAAAAAATCCTAAGGAGTTTGAATTGATATAGTTACTGTTATATAATCAATATCATTCGAGTCTTTATACTAAAGAGTAGTCTGACTATACTAAAATTTAAGTATGAAAGTAGATATAACATATCTAACCATTTCAAATTCTTTATTAAATATTTCAAATTTGGATAATATCTATTCTATTTAAAAATCTATTTCTATAATATATAGAATATTTCTAATCTGATATCTACTGTGTTATTCATTTTTTTTTTATTTTTTATAAGAATTGTATTTATGTATTTAATTATAAAAAATTTTATTTTTTTATTTGAATTGTTCGAATTGTATAATCATCAATTACTGACATTGGTAAACGGCCCAAAGCAATTTGATTATAATTCAATTCGTGACGATCATAAGTTGAAAGCTCATATTCTTCAGTCATTGATAAACAATTTGTTGGACAATACTCAATACAGTTACCACAAAAAATACAGATTCCGAAATCAATACTGTAATTTAGCAATCGTTTCTTTCGAATATCCGTTTCTAGTTTCCAATCAACAACGGGTAAATCTATAGGACATACACGAACACATACTTCACAAGCAATGCATTTATCAAATTCAAAATGGATTCGACCGCGGAAACGTTCTGATGTGATTAATTTTTCATAAGGATATTGAATAGTTACAGGTAAACGATTTGCGTGAGATAAGATAATCATGAAACTTTGACCAATGTACCTTGCAGCTCGGACTGTTTGTTGACCATAATTCATGAACCCAGTTACCATAAGGAACATATCGTAAATATCTATGAATATTTTTGTTTTATTTCTTTCTCTTATTTCAGACACGTACTGAATATAGAAGATCAATCTTTTACAGTGAAAACAATTGAAACGAAGTTGTTAATAATAGATTACCGAGAGAAATAGGTAAAAGAAATTTCCATCCAAGATTTAATAATTGATCCATTCTTAGTCTAGGCAAAGACCATCTTGTTATGATAGAAACGAATAAGAAAAAATAAGTTTTAGCTAATGTAATAAAGAGATCAATTGTAGTTCCAAAAACTCCGTATGTTTTATTTATTTCAAAAAACTCAGATATGTACGGAATAGAGATATTTGAACCGCCCAAGTAAAGAACTGTTACAAATAATGAAGAAATGAAAAGGTTTAAATAGGAAGCAACGTAAAATAAACCAAATCTAATACCCGAATATTCTGTTTGATAACCCGCTACTAATTCTTCTTCTGCTTCTGGTAAATCAAAAGGTAATCTTTCACATTCTGCTAGCGACGAAATTAGAAAAACGATGAAACCCATAGGTTGACGCCACAAATTCCAGCCCCAAAAACCATATTTTGATTGCGCATCAACTATATCAACTGTACTTAAACTGTTAGATAATCCTAGTCGGTGATAACATTACTGTTCCCATCTCTATTACAGAACCGTACATGAAATTTTCACCTCATACGGCTCCTGGAAAGCCTTAAGTAAATCTAAGGACCGGGCCGATTATTTATCTCTTGATATATCCCTAAGATATAGAAGATTAAAATCTATCAAACGGTTCTGAATTAGACCAATTCAATTCTGTCTGTTCTAAAAATACCTAAATAAGAAAGAAAAATTTTAATAAAAGATACAATAAGCACTTCTGAATTGATCTCATCCCTTAAAAATCCAAATTTGAATTTGTTGAGTAATAACCGAATTCTTCCATAAAATACTCTTTTAGAATTCTCAATAACCCTCATTATTTTGAATTACGAAAAAGAATTACACATTCGTTTCTTAATTATGATGTGAATTTGATCTCCATGAATATGGATATAAGAAATCAAAAACGAAAAAGCGATCTCCTTTTCGTTTTTGACTTCCTCTGTTTTTTTCGTTCCTATTCTTCTTTTTTGTGCTATGAAAAAGGGACTTAAAAAATTTTAAAGGATTTTTTCGTTCCTGATAGTCATTTTTTGAATCAGTGGATGGAAGCATACTCTGGATCGGAGTTGGGGGAGTACTGCTTGATTTTTTCTACCAACTTAAAGCCCCAATTAGTATTCTTTTTCTATTATGCGTAAATTATCTTTTGGATAATTTACAAAATCTGTGTTACTAATCCTTTGTGTATCTTGGTGTTTCTAACCATCCACTCCTTTTTTATTAACCCCCCTTATTTATTTTAATACATCTATGATAATTCATACAAATGGTAACTAAAACTCAATAAGGTTGGTCTTTTGAGCCCGCTTCAAAACAGGATGACAAATTATCCAATCTTGGGTTAAATGGCCTCTTCTGTTTATAAATTTATTTCACTTCATTCTTATACATAGAAAATGAGACTCCATATTTTTACTGCCATTAAAAATAACTATACTATATAACGATAAGTAATAGAAATATAGTATTCTGAAATTTTATTCAATATAAGCTGTTTTATTTCACTCATATAACTATCTAATTTAGTTCTTCAATCCGAATTGTGAAAAAGAAAAAAAAGATAATGAAGGTTTCTATTCCATTTATTCGACTCCTTTCCTATATGGTACTATATTTCTATATAGTACTATAATATAAAGAGAGGAGCATAGCAATAGCATCGAATAGATTTTTCTGTTTCAACGAATCGCACGTAGAGATATTGATAAGACACATAGAGTTAATGGTATTTCATAACTAATCGATTGAGCAGCAGCTCGTAGACCACCCAAAAAGGAATATTTATTATTTGACCCATATCCTGACATAAGAAGTCCAATCGGAGCAATACTCGAAATAGCAATCCATAAAAAAACACCGATATTGAAATCAGATAAAACAAAGTTATAGCCAAAGGGAATTACTGAATAACTTATTAGAATTGATATGACAGATATGGATGGTCCGATACTGAATAAACGAATATCTCCCCTAGATGGAATAAGATTCTCTTTGAATAGTAGTTTTGTTCCGTCTGCTAGAGCTTGAAGAATTCCAAAAGGACCGGCGTATTCAGGTCCAATACGCTGTTGTATCCCTGCAGATATTTCTCTTTCTAACCATACAATTGCTAGTACACTTATTGTGATTCCTAATACAAGAATCAAAATCGGTACAAGTATCCATAGAATTCCGTAGAGCTCTTTGAAAGATTCCAACCCGGAAAAAGAATTTATATCTTGGACTTCCGTTGTATCAATTATCATTTCAACGATCAACTTCTCCCATAATGATATCTATGCTACCTAGTATTGTCATAATATCAGCCAATTTCATTCTTTTAACTAATTGAGGAAGAATTTGCAAATTGATAAAACCAGGTGGACGAATTTTCCATCTCCAAGGAAAACCGTTCTGATCTCCTATTAGAAAAATTCCTAATTCTCCCTTGGGGGCCTCAACTCTCACATAAAGTTCTTGTTTTGGCAATTCAAAAGTCGGAGACGATTTTTTACCAATGAATCGATATTCAAAATCATTCCATTCTGGCTCCTTTTCTCTATCAAAGCTGCGAATTTCTAAATTTTCATACGGCCCGCCTGGAATTCCTTCCAAAGCCTGTTGAATAATTTTTATGGATTCCACCATTTCACCAATTCGAACTAAATAACGAGCTAATGAATCTCCTTCTTTTTGCCATTGAACTTCCCAATCAAATTCCTCGTAACACTCATAATTATCAACTTTACGTAGATCCCATTGTATTCCGGAAGCCCGAAGCATCGGTCCTGATAACCCCCAATTTATAACTTCCTCTCTACCAACAACACCTACTCCTTCAACCCGTTCTAAAAAAATTGGATTTCGTGTAATAAGTTTTTGATATTCAATAACCCTTGTTAAAAAATAATTGCAGAAATCAAAACATTTATCTATCCAACCATAAGGTAGATCAGCGGCTACTCCTCCAATACGAAAATAATTATGCATCATTCTCATACCTGTCGCAGCTTCAAATAGATCATATATTAATTCTCTTTCTCTAAAAATATAGAAAAAGGGGGTTTGTGCACCAATATCTGCCATAAAAGGTCCCAGCCATAGTAGATGAGAAGCTATACGACTTAACTCCAACATAATTACTCGTATATAGCTGGCTCTTTTAGGTACTTGAATATTTCCCAATTGTTCCGGTCCGTTTACGGTTATTGCTTCTGTGAACATAGTAGCTAAATAATCCCAACGTGTTACATAAGGCAGATATTGTATAATTGTTCGGTTTTCCGCAATTTTTTCCATACCTCTGTGTAAATAACCCAATATTGGTTCACAATCAATAACATCTTCACCATCCAGAGTAACAATAAGTCGAAGAACACCATGCATTGATGGGTGTTGAGGCCCCATATTGACTATCATCAGGTCTTTTCTTGTAGCTGGGACATTCATAGGTTTTTCCTCGATTCATTCTTCCATGAATCCTTAAAAAAGAAGTTCATCAAAATTCAGGATCTAATAAATCGAATAATTGAAAATGATTCTAGAAATTAACGAATTTGTGAATCCCGAATACCCAACTGATTTATTAAGTTTTTATAACGTATTTTATTTTTCTTTGACAAATAAGAAAGTAGTCGTTGCCGTTTTCCCAGAATTATACGTAAACCTCTTTGAGATAAATAGTCTTTGGGGTGTAATTCAAAATGTGAAGTAAGTCTTCGTATCTTATTAGTGAAATTGAATACTTGAAATTCAACTGATCCGGGGTTTTCTTCTTCTTTTTTTTTTTGTGAAATAACAGGTATAAATGAATTTTTTATCATAAAATGAAAGCTTTTCTCTCCCCCTCCTTTATTGGTAGATATTTTTATTGATCAGTAATAGTAATAACACTCATTTTGAATTTTGTATATAAAATTCTCTTAATTTACTTAACAATTCTGAATTTCTTTTTTTCAAATCAAATTCATTATTATATTATATTAACTATACTATATATATAAGGAGTGGAATTCAAATAAATATACAAATACTATATTTATGGAATCACAAAATAAATAATTCTATTGTTTTGTATATTTCAAATAAAAATAAGACGATTTTGTTGATTTATTTTTCTATTTATTTGTATCTAATGGATACATCATTGAATTCGTATCAATCCCACAATGCGTGTGCACATTTATTTTTATTTAATTATTATTTTATATATATATATATAAATTATTATATTTAATTTATATATATATATATATGTTCACATATCAGATATCGGATATGTTACGAAAAATATTATATAATAATAATAATGATAAATAAATAGAAGATAAATGTAGATTATAAATCAAATTTTTAATCGAGGATACATATGTAGCCTTAATATACTGAAACGGCTTCCATTATGGGTATCAAACCAATAGCGGTTTATACAAGCTAAATCTTCTAATCGATAATTTGGCCAAAGAAAGAATTTTAAATTCATTAGTTTTTTTGTTTCGCTATCAAGATCTTTATTTTTACCCAAAACTTGACAAGAATTATTTATTTTATTCTCATTGTCATTTCTTGTGTTTCTATGCGCAGTATTTCTATTCTTAGGATCGAAACAAATTAGAATTCTCAATTCTCTACGGCGTCTGGTGGACAAAAGATTTTCAGGAACAAGCAAATCAGAATGATTTTTATCTTTATTTTCTGTTATCTTTTGATCAACACGACTTTTTTCTGGCCAATATTTCCACTTCCACGTCCTCTTCAACGATACGGTTGTGGTTTGATATATAAATAATTCTTCATAGTTTTTTATAGAGATTCGACTAGGTTCAATAAAAAACATTAGGTAGTCCCTCAATTCCACAGTGTCCCTACATTCTGTATAACTAAAATTCTTACTAGTCAGATACGTCATATTTTCTATATCTAGGTCTCCCTTTTTAATAGACGTTATAACAAATTGTTTTAATTTTTTCAATTTAATCAGGAGACATAATACGTTGAAATTATTCATTATTGTTTCTTGGACATATTTATCACAGTTCAAATAAAAACCCACATACCGTCCTAGTAAAAAATCCCGTTCTACCCTTGTATTGGTCCTGTATTTATTTTTAGGAGAATTAAAACGCTTGGTGGCTTTTGATCTATAGAATTTCAGCTTTTCTATAGGCACGGTTCTTCCATTTTTGTTTTCATCAGTCTTGGTTTTATCAGTCTTGGTTTTATCAGTCTTGATTTCATCAGTCTTGGTTTTATCAGTCTTGATTTTATCAGTCTTGCTTTCATCAGTCTTGCTTTCATCAGTCTTGCTTTCATCAGTCTTGATTTTATGAGTCTTGATTTTATGAGTCTTAAGTTTATCATTTTCATAAAAAGGGAAGTCCATAGCAAAGATAGAAGGATTCTTCCTATATGCATGAAAAAGTATCCTTAATTTAGAAAAGAACCAAAATCCCGAATTCAGGAATTGAGGATTCGGTATGGAATTCTTTTTTCTTTCTACATTCATTTTCATCCAATTAAAATACCTTCTATTCAGATTTTTTTCCAAACTATCTTTTGCTAAATATTTTTGGATAGAGCTATCAACAATTATATCCAATAATTCCCCGTTACATGTGTTGTAATTATAAGAAATCGCTTGGTTTTTGTTTGCTTGGAATGGTGATCTATATCCATAAATATAGGATTTTTTCTTATCCGCATAATTAATATGTTGATAGGAGAAAAGATCATATCTATATTGTTTTTTGATTTTTTTTTTTATTTCTAATAAGTCCACTTGTTCTTGTTCTTTTTTGTAAAGAATTAATTGAGTTTTGTCATATGAATCGTATTCAACTAAATCTTTATTTTGAGCCACACGATGTTCATTGATTCTATTCCTCCAGTTTTGTGATAGTAATCTCGACCATGTGCTCTCAGGTAAATCATATTGATAATGAACCTTTAACCAATTTGTCCATTGATTCATTAAAGAATCGGGACGGTTCTTATGTCTTAATTTGGAATTAAATATTCCTTGTATTCTCAAAAAATAATCCTTTATTTCATTTTTAAGAAAAAAAGATCTTTCATGAGATTGAAAAAGCGATCTTAACTTATATCTATATCCATAACGAACTTGGATTTGTGATAATTTAAAAAATACATATGCTTGTGACAAAGAAGATACATCACAAGAATTCTGTGAATTCATATTTGTAATATTCCAAGATTTATCTATAATCGACATAAATGGAATTATACTTTGATTTGTTTTATCAATTCTTTCTTCATTTTTTTTTTTTGAAATGGATTTATTTACATTTACAATTTTGTTTGTTGATTCAAGAAAATCAAGAAAACGCTGTCCATGGATCCTAGCAATCCTAATGATACATAAAAGGATATCTATGTATACTCTTTCTATGAAAATTTTGAAAAAAGAATAGGATTTACGGATTAATCGAACATTTCTTCTTTGTAATTGCAAAATATTTTTTTGTAATTCTAATATTTTAGCGTCATATGTCGTTTTGTTCGAATTCAAATTGATCTCTGAAGTTATAATCCCCTCTTTTTTTTCTTCTGTCATTTTTTCTATTTGTTTTATGATTATCTTTGTTTTAACATTAAGATCTTTTATCCTTTTTTCTGTGAATGAAGAATTTGTCCAATTAATAGATTGAATTATAACGGGTGATTCTTCAATGATTGGATTATTCTTACTGATTGTTGAAATTTTTTTGCTTTCACTCAATTTATCTATTTTTTGGAACCCAAATAGAATACTTTTGATGTTCCAGTTTTCTATCTCTTTTAACATGGTTCGAAACCATTTTTTTCTTTCATTTAAAACTTTAAGAACTAGAAAAAAACGATTTTTCAAATCTTTTTTCAATTGTTTTTTTATTTTTTTAAAAAAAGGACCCGAAAATAAATATGGGATTGGAACATGATAATCAAGGTACGATTCGGTTAGTGTTCCATAAGCTGTTAAAAACCACAAGTTTCTATCTTCAGCGGATCTTTTGTTTTTTTTGAGTGGATCTTTTCTTTTTTCAGTAGATCGTACCTTAGAATTGTGCCAAGGTTTCAGAACAAAAGGAGATAAGATCCTTATCTGAATACCCTCGTTGAACCAGTTTTTTGGCAATTCGTTCCGGGATACTGGAACGCCCTGATAAGTGCATTTAATATGCACTTCTTTTCTCCAATCTCGAAAATCTTCTGACCATTCTGGATTTTGAAATAATAGGATACGAATGATATTTTTAGTTATTATCAATGAAGGTAATACAATATATTTTCTAATAATTGATTGGGCTAGTAATACAAAATTTCTAATTATTAGACCATATAGAATGCTTTCCCAGGATTCTTCTATTTCTCTAAGTCGCATTTCTGCGTCGTATTTTTCTTCTGCTTCGTCGTTATCTTGTCTCTCTTGTACTTGTATCCTTTGCCGCAAATCCAACATTTCTGAATTTTCAGTACCAGGTTTCCCGAAATATTCTTGCCAACATTGGGATATATCATCGAAAAGATCGCCAACAAGTTCCGTGTAGCCGTCTTTTAGCTCCAAAAAAGTGGGGGAATGGACATTTCCTTGCAAGAGTTTCCAAGTCACTGTTTTACGCCTTTGATTGCGCATAGATCCTCGGATTAGTTCTCGGCAATAATCCGGTTCGCGTGAAAAATGTACTAGAGCCAACTCCTGAGTTCGCTCCGATTCAGGAGTATCCTTTTTTTTATTAGTCTTATCAATATTAGTCTTATCAATATTAGTCTTATCAATAGTCTTATCAATATTAGTCTTATCAATATTAGTCTTATCAATATCTCTTTTTTTAGGACTAGGACTCCAAAAATCCAGTGAATCTGTTTCACCAAAAATAACATGACGTTCGGTTACTGGGGAACGAATCTGAGCGTCCTTTCCTATGTTTTCCGTCAGTTGCTCCACTTCGTCGATTAAGGTGTATGACCATCGAGGAACTTGTTTACTGATTTCGTCTATATAACCACATTTCTTTCTATTAAAAATGGTTTGATTGTTCTGATCAGTTCTAATTGCGTCGAATAAGAATTTTTTTTTTCTTTTTTTCTCTTCGGAATATATTTCTACTTGTTCATGTTCTGGAAATAAATAAAGTCCGTCAAAATTCAAACTTGATACTGATTTTTCCGAAAATTGACTGATTAAGTTAACAAAAAAACCAATTTCAGTTGATAATAATTTTCTATCAAATTGATCTATTTTATGTTCCAATTCTGGATCATTACTATTACTAGAAAGAAGGAGACCATGAATCTTATTTATCAAAATGTGATTTGTTGTTAATGGTGAAGAGCTTTTTTGGAGTTGTCCACGAAAGCGTCCACTCAAGAAAGGATCATATATTTTAGTTAAGTATTTTTTTTTCTCCGTATCCTTAGACAATCTAATTCGGTTTTCAAATATATCCACTGGAAGAAATTTATTATATTTCTTATTTTTCTTATCTAGAACTTTTGCCCTTTTCAAAAATTCATTGCTTAGTTTCTTTCTTTTTTCTTTAATAGCGGAGCTCCAATAATTAGACAATTCATTATCATTATAGGAGATTTTATCTCTTGTGAAGAGATCCATTTTTTGTTCCATTATTTTCAGAAAAGTAGATAAATGAGGTGGATACGTGAAAGATATTCGTTCTTTTCCATCACTTTGACATATATGAAAAAAAAATTGTGAATTTTCATCTTTTACGGCCCTTTCAAGGTGATCATTTTTTATATATCGCAACGGCCTATTCCATTTTCGATAATCGAAAAGAGTAGTTACAAGAGGTTTTTCAAATTCGAAGAGATTATTATCGTCCTCAATGAAGAGATTATTATCGTCCTCAATGAAGAGATTATTATCGTCCTCAATGTTGTCCAAAGTCTTATCTTTTTTCGGAAAAAAATAACTGGCAAGATTTTCTTCGATGAATCCGTTTTGTTCTTGTTTAATTTCTTCCGTTTCCGAATCTATTTCAACATCGCTTTCATTGTCATTGATTTGAGTCTTTTGCTTCTCGTCGTGTTCTGAGATTTCCTCAGTATAAAAATACGGAAGTGGTATTCTGCCTAAATAGTGGGCAAAGATAACAAATGAAAAAACAACAAATATTTGGCCCGCATAATCTCGCAATTGTAACAGAATGTATTTATCAAATCGCATAGTTAGCAGCTTCGATTTGATCGAATTTTTTTGCTGTAACCAGACTTCTAATATCAATCCAACACATTTCATCAAAAAGATGTGACCGATTAACCAACCAACAAAACTACTGGTTAAGAATAACAATTTATTGTTGGATCGAAACAGATAAATGTTCATTAATCTTATTAAGATTGAACTTGGAAAAAGAAGGGGGTTTAATAACTGAAAAAAAAGATTGTTAAAGAATACTTTGTAAATACGAAAATTACGTATTGAATTTTGATTCTTCTTGTATTCTGAATTCAAATAGTAGTAGTCAGGATCCGAATAGTAGTATGTGTCATTTTTCTGTACGAAATTAAAGAAAAGATACGGTAACGTTAGGACAGTTATTGTATGAGGGCTACTTAATGCCAAATGCAAAGGGGCATAATAGATCGATATGAACATCATGAGCTGTCCCGTAATAAACCCGGTTGTTGCTGATATTTCTGTCTCGGTCCCTTCTTCCATAACCCGGGCTCGAATAAGGAAGAGATAAGATGGCCCTATCGAGAATGTGGTTAGAAATCCATAATAGAGTCCGATCACAACGGCTGAATTCACTATTTTCAGCCATAAAACGACTAGAGAATTTACTACAAAAGATCGATAATTCATCAATAACCTCCTTTGGTTTTTGCAAGTTGTTATTTATTTTATGTTATTTATAAAAATGGTTTTTTGTTATTTATTTTAATTGTATATTATTTTATTGTTCCTATAGAAATTTGTTTTATTTGACTGATAGGGACAACAAACAAGAAACTATAACCAAATTCAATATATAGAATGGATTCTCTCTATATTCTATTCTCTATAGAGATAGAATTCTATAGAGAATAGAATATAGAGAATTAGAATAAAAAAAAGAAAATAATAAACAGAGTGTTCTTATTCAAAACGCCCTGTGATCTTCAACCAATTCTGTGCTTCAATATAATTACCTGGGGTAAGGGCTATAGCTCGTTTCCAATATTCAGCAGCTTGATCAAACCAAGATTCTGCAATTTCAGAATCTCCCTGTCGAATGGCCTGTTCTCCGCGGTCGGAATAGGTGAGTCAATTCCTTCCCTTAGAACCGTACTTGAGAGTTTCCCGACTCATACGGCTCAACAGTCAATTCTTTTGATCTTCCATTTTTTTCTGGAGTTAACAACAAGAAAAGAGATTAATTACATGAGTTTCAAACTTGAATTTGGATTAATCATTTCATTTAATCCTTTGTTTTTAGTTTTATCTTTTATCCTACCTTCCGAAGAATAAAGCATCGACATTAAGACTAACGCTCTTATTCGAATTTTCTGAAAGGTAACTATCTCGATTTCATATATCATATACCTTCATATATGATATATCCATTTCTATAGAATCTTTGAGAAAGACTTTTCTTATGAAGAAAAGACTTACTATCTTTGGGATCTGATACTACACCGCTGCTCAAAACCTTAGGGGATCCACTTTATTACATAAGTAGATTCCTAATCTATCATCATAGAAGTAAGCAGTTCTTGTTCCTGTTTGTGGTGACATAAATCCCCCTCTACAACTCATGAATTAAGAATTCTAACAAAACAACAAGGTCTACTGGACAAGTTCTTGTTGTATCGGCCAAAAACCGTGTTAATTGATCTTTACGGTGCTTCCTCTATCAATTAGATCTTTTATCCATAGAAAAAAGTATCCAGGCATATATATTCTATTTCTTCATATTTTGACTTCTATGAAGTTTATTTCTTTGCTACAGCTCATAAAAATCGTTGTTTCGAACGATATATATATGTAGAAAGCCTATTTTTCTATTTTTTTGTCTAGTATTTTTTTATTATATTAGTATATTAGTATTAGTGGAGTTGGTTGTTCTTTTCTTTTTTCTTTCTATAGTGGAGATAGTCGCACGTAATGACAGATCACAGCCATATTGTTAAAAGCTTGAGGTAAGAAAGGGTTTCGTTCGAGTGCCCTAAAATAGTATTCCAAAGCTTTTGTATGTTCTCCGTTACTTGTGTGTATAAGGCCTATGTTATAAAGTATATAACTTCGATCATAGGGATCAATTTCCAATCGCATAGCCTCATAATAATTCTGTAAAGCTTCCGCATAATTTCCTTCAGATTGAGCCGACATCCGTTACGGTCGTCATTCGGTTCAAAGAATCTCCGTTCCAGAACCGTACGTGAGATTTTCATCTCATACGGCTCCTCCTTTATGTGTATAATGATAAACATCCATGGAATCAAATCAAAAAAGATTGTAATATTCTCATTATCAACTGAGTGGGACTAGTGTTTTTACACGAAATCTCTAGCCAACCTTCCTGTAAAGGATCTTTTATTAACATCAAGTATGTTATTACTTGATAAATAGTAACTTCAACAATGACTTTGTCCTCAACGCCGCTTAATTTCCCGGAATTAGTCACTTCAACAGTCTTCGATGGTTCTATGGGTATCCAACATACGAACGAGATGGATGTTTATTGTCCCAACCATTCTTGTTAGTCCCAACCCCCATCAGAAAGGAAGGATTTTTTTTTACAAAGTTTTCTCATGTTGTTGATTCCTGAGCGTAGTGCTTCTTCCCCCATGCCGCCTATTGGTACTAGTGGAGTAGGCTTAATCTAACCCCATAGGTATAGGTATAACCTTTCGCTTAATACTATAAACCTAAAATGGAAGCATATGAGGCTGCATTAATCGGGAATACACGACAGAAGGGATTAATCGTTTTATTTCCAAACTTCACCTTCAGCAAGCGTAGGTTTTTTTCAAAATTTTTTGCTTTCTCTCCGAAGAATGTATCTTTCTCCTAAGACTGAGATCGGTAAAAAAAAAAAAAAGAATCAAATCGCACCATCTCTGTAATAAGTGAATGCCTCTTTTTCTCCAGAAGTTGTCGGAATTATTCGTAATAAGATGTTGGCTACAATGGTAAAGGTCTTATCAATAAAATTTCCATTTGTCCGAGATCTAGTCATAGGTAGCAATCCATTCTATAATTTCATTTTTTATCGCGCGATAAAAGAATCCCCAAACAAAGGAATTGTACAATACAGTACGAAATAACGTAAAAATTGACTTCTTAATCAAATTACTTTATCCTACGGCAGGCCTCGAAGTAGGGGTTTTTTGATAAAAATTTTATCTTTTTATTTTTTTTTTTAATTTCAATTAATTGTGTGCGCCTACGCAAATGGAATAGGAATGCCTCACTATTCACTCGGTTTAGGGGCATAATCATTATGTAGGAGAGATGGCCGAGTGGTTCAAGGCGTAGCATTGGAACTGCTATGTAGGCTTTTTGTTTACCGAGGGTTCGAATCCCTCTCTTTCCGCGCCCTTACCAAGTTCATCAATGTTACTGACCTTAATGTTTGAAATAAGAATAGATACCATTATTCCAACTTTGATATGGATTTTCTATTCTTCCTAATTTCTTTCTTTAATATAGAAATTAACATAGAAAATAGTGGAATAAAGGGGGCAAGGAATAACCATTTTCCTATACCCACGTCTATACACGAATGGGGGAAAATCCTCGGATCAAATTTATTGTTATTTTAATTATTAAGTCTGACGAGAATAATATTCTACAACCAGCAATTCATTCATTTTCAAACCAACCCATTTACTATCTATTATTTGATTGACTAATCCTTTATATTGGAATCGATGAAGAGTCAAATGGGTCGGCAATTCTTCGCGGGGGGATGATTCAAGAGAATTTTGAATCAGATTTCTAGATTTTTGTTCATCCTTCGCTGTAATAATATCTTGAGGTTTGCAACGATAACTCGGTATATCTACTATACGACCATTAACTAAAACATGTCTGTGGTTAACTAATTGACGAGCTTGAGGAATAGTCGAAGCCATACCCAATCGAAAAAGTATGTTATCCAAACGCATTTCAAGTAATTGTAGTAAAACTTGACCAGTTGACCCTTTGGCTTTTCCAGCGATACGAACGTATTTAAGCAATTGTCGTTCTGTAAGACCATAATGAAAACGCAATTTTTGTTTTTCTTCTAAACGAATACGATATTGCGATTTTTGAGTGGAAGGCGATTGGTTTCTAAGTTCGCTTCCAACTGTAGGCCATTTACTAGTTAGTCCGGGTAAAGCCCCCAGACGACGTATTTTTTTGAAACGAGGCCCTCTGTAACGTGACATAAGCACTCCTTTTTAAAATGAAAAATCTCATAAAGCAAAATTAAAACTAAACTAAATGACAAATATGATAAATGAACCGAAATCTACTTAAAGTATTGTACTCCAAATATATATTGTAGTACAAAGAAGAGTTGGAAAGGTTCTATCAGTATCCGAATTTTATTCTATATGTATCTCTATAAAAAAAAAAAAGAGGTTGTTTTATTGATTTGTTCTACAGAAATGGAACTGCCCAATTTTTTTTTCGAAAATAAAAAGAGATTATCCCTTATGTCAAAAATGAAAACAAATAGAGAAAAAAGCCGGCTATCGGAATCGAACCGATGACCATCGCATTACAAATGCGATGCTCTAACCTCTGAGCTAAGCGGGCTCTCCTAACATAAATTGTGCATTTATCGGAATTCTTTCCTAAACTACTGGTATCTTACTTATTAATTGTTTAATATTAGCTCTTCATAATACAATTACTATTACTATATCATAACATAATCAAATAAATAAATATTTGATTTGATATAATTATATTAGTATGATATAATCATATTAGGAAGATGGTTTATTTAAATCATTATCATTATGAATATACAAATATATTCGTTAATATTCGTTAATATTATCGAATACCTTATACCTTATATATCTATTCTATATATATATCTATTCTATATATAATAGAAAATAGTAAAGAAATAGGAAAGAGGATATTATCTTAAAATTCTAATTTTTTAGAATTTTAAATAATGACTAATTAGATTACAGTAAACAGTAATTTATATTACAAAATTCTTATGCATTAAGATACAATATGTATAATGTATTTCATTCATTTTATACATATAAATAATTTATACATATAAATAAATATATTAATAAATAATATAAATTAATAATAATAATCGATCGATATCGATTTATACATATCCATTAGAATTATCAAAAATTGGATGGATTATCAAAAGAAATTGGATTAAGTAATTAGAAATTAATATTGAATTTAAAATTAATAAATAGATTTTTGATTTTCATTTTGTTATTATAAGGTCTGTATCTGTCCGCTCTAAGGAAAAAAAAGAATCGAACGTTAGAGTATTCTAAATTCTATCAAAAAATAATAGAAGAAGGTACATATAAAATAGAGATATATGTAGTAGATATCTTTGTATATTGAATTGCGAATAGAGAGATAATAGAATCATTTCTGATTCGACTAAATACGGGTATCTGAGATAGATGAAAGAAAATCAATCAAACAAATGGAAGGAAATTTTCCCCAATATGGGAGTAGATTTCTAAGAAATTAAACAGTTCCGGCATATAATTCTAATAATACAAATGAAAAAACATCCTAATGAGATGTCAATCTCAAAGAAAAAACACGGGGGATATGGCGAAATTGGTAGACGCTACGGACTTAATTGGATTGAGCCTTGGTATGGAAACTTACTAAGTGAAAACTTTCAAATTCAGAGAAACCCTGGAATTAAAAAGGGGCAATCCTGAGCCAAATCCTTCTTTCCGAAAACAAATAAAAGTTCAGAAAGTAAAAATAAAAAAAGGATAGGTGCAGAGACTCAATGGAAGCTGTTCTAACAAATGGAGTTGACAACATTTCCTTTCGCAGTAGAAAGGAATCCTTCTATCCAACTTCCAGAAAGGAAAGGATCAAGGATAAACATATATATGTTATGATTAATGAAGACTTCTAACGTCTATTTGTAAATTGTAAATATATATTTCTTTTCTATCACAAATGAAAGATTTGAATCAAATCAATTACAACTGGAATAAAAAATGAAATATTCATTGATCAAATCAGTCACTCCACCATAGTCTGATGGATCTTTTGAATAACTGATTAATCAGACGAGAATAAAGATAGAGTCCCATTCTACATGTCAATAACGACATCAATGAAATTTTTAGTAAGAGGAAAATCCGTCGACTTTAGAAATCGTGAGGGTTCAAGTCCCTCTATCCCCAAAAGCCCTTTTAATTCTCTAATTTTTTATCCCTTTTTTTTAATTCATAAAGTTTTTTTATTTAGTTGAAATAGACTCAAGTAATTTCCTAAAATTAGGATGGTGCGTCAAGAATGGTCGGGATAGCTCAGCCGGTAGAGCAGAGGACTGAAAATCCTCGTGTCACCAGTTCAAATCTGGTTCCCGGCAATTCGTTTGTATGAGTATCTATTCCCCTATTTCTTTTAATAAATTGGGGAATAGAATGATTCGCTCTGTATCAATGGAATCTCATCATCCATACATAACGAATTGGTGTGGTATATTCAAATTAAAATAGATGAACAGTAAAAAAAAACTAGTGTAAACTTACTAAAATACAAAGCATTTCTAGTTAGATTAGATTCCTATTTATTAATCTATTTATTAATCTAATAATTTGAAAATTTCAATTCAATTCAAATCGACTAAGAATGAATATGAATCCGGTATATTTTCCACATTCATAGGAGTACATTTATGTTTTTGCTTTATGAATATGATATTTTTTGGACATTTCTAATAATATCGATCTTTATTCCTATTTTGGCATTTCTAATTTCTGGAATTTTAGCTCCGATTAGAAAAGGGCCAGAAAAACTTTCTAGTTATGAATCCGGAATAGAACCGATGGGCGATGCTTGGTTACAATTTCAAATCCGTTATTATATGTTTGCTCTAGTTTTTGTTGTTTTTGATGTTGAAACAGTCTTTCTTTACCCATGGGCAATGAGTTTTGATGTATTGGGGGTATCCGTATTTATAGAAGCTTTCATCTTTGTGCTTATCCTAATTGTTGGTTCAGTTTATGCATGGCGCAAGGGAGCATTAGAATGGTCTTAATTCTTGAATATTTAGACAATTAAACAAAACATTGAGACAGTTATGAATTCCATTGAGTTTCCCTTACTTGATCAAAAAACCAAAAATTCAGTTATTTCTACTA